ATTGGAAAAAGCAACACCAAAGATTTGGGACCAAAAGCGGTTAGCAGTGACCATTGAATAAGTTTCTTCAGCTTGAGTTGGGTTAAAAGCGCGGAAGGTATTTGCACCATCGCCATCTTCGAATAGAGTGTTTTCTACGGTAGCCCCATGGATAGCGCATAGCAGAGCTGCCCCTAATACTCCGGCAACTCCCATCATATGAAATGGGTTCAACGTCCAATTATGAAATCCTTGGAAGAAAAGGATGAACCGAAATATAGCTGCTACGCCAAAACTCGGCGCAAAGAACCAACCAGATTGTCCCAGTGGATAAATAAGGAATACAGAAACAAAAACAGCGATTGGACCAGAGAATGAAATTGCATTATAAGGCCGCAATTGAACAGACCGAGCAAGTTCAAATTGACGTAACATGAAACCTATTAGTGCAAAAGCCCCATGAAGAGCGACAAAAGTCCACAGACCACCTAATTGACACCAACGAGTAAAATCTCCCTGTGCCTCCGGGCCCCATAGTAGCAACAAAGAATGTGCTAAACTATTGGCAGGTGTGGAAACCGCTGCGGTTAAGAAATTGCAACCTTCCAAATAGGAACTAGCCAATCCATGGGTATACCAAGAAGTTACAAAAGTAGTCCCTGTAAACCAACCCCCTAAAGCGAAATAAGCACAAGGAAAGAGCAATAAACCGGACCATCCTACAAAAACGAAACGGTCCCTTCGTAACCAGTCGTCCATAATATCAAATAGATCGTTTTCTTCTTTAGTAACTCTACCAAGGGCTATAGTCATAGTGATCCTCCTATTCAATTACTTCAACCATTTTCGAGCACCTCATATTACTTCCAGGGCATACGATAGTTTGATTATCTGTGGACGATTTCTTTCTCGTTCAATGCCCTTTTTCAATCGTCTCGAAGATAGCAATTTTGCATTTTTATCTATGGGGTCACAACCAAGGTCGTGGTAAATCCACAAATTTCATTCAATTCATTTTTCTTATACTATAGAAAAGAAATAAACATTTGAATTCAGCATTATTTCATGATTTCTATTTCAAAGCCTATCTTTTAAGGGAAAACCCCTCTTTTCTCATTCGCTCTCTATTGCATGGGTGGAAGAACAAAAATAGGATTCTGAAAAAAAAAGAAAGATATTAAAAAGAAAAATTGACTTTTGAAACCCTTTTTATGTGTAACGGAAAAAAGTTGCGATTTCTTCTTATTCCTATAGAACGTCTAGTAACAAGAATATGAAATCGTAAATAGCGAAAAATTCTTGCCTTGCGCGATCTAAGTCTAAGGAAATACAAAAAATGCGCTTATACACCAATTTCATCCACATCGAATTTATATATCAGAATAGCGGATGGAGGCATCATTCAAGGGGTCAGGTCTACTTACTTTATCTTTCTTTCCAATTTTATTGTGGGTTTGATAAGAACCTTTTTTGCTTTGTGGATAAATAATAAAAAAAAATAGTTTTTTTTATAACCCGCTTGTTTTATTCTAACAAATCCTATATGGAACTGCCCGTTGAAGAGAAAATGGATCTGATTGTCTCTGAGCCTATATCAAATTTTGGAAAGAAAAAACAAGAATTTTCTTCTTTTTTTTATTAACATTAAGAAAAAAGAATATAATTAAAATGGAATTGGCAATATAATTTTTTTGCACTTTTAAAATGAAAGAAAAAGGAAGGATTTTTTGCAATCATTATTTCTTGCCTCTATCATATCACGAAAACCTTTCGATTTGGAACGGGGAGAGATGGCTGAGTGGACTAAAGCGGCGGATTGCTAATCCGTTGTACAATTTTTTTGTACCGAGGGTTCGAATCCCTCTCTTTCCGCCCCCTCGGATCATTTGGGACTTTCGAATTGTAAGGAATTCTGACCCCCGAATTTTCTCATAGATAAATGTACAAAATAAATCCAATTTAAATTTATAAGAAAAAATTCCCTAAAATTTTGGATTTTTACTCCTCACGCCCAGGATTACGTCCTGGGTCATTAGATAAGAATCCAAAGATAAAGAGGGAAGCAAAGAATATTACTACTGTATAAACAAAAAGTTTGAGAGTAAGCATTACATAATCTCCGAAATTTTTTTTGTTAAGGAATAGATTACCCATTTTTCCTTACCACACGGATCCACTAGGATGGGTTTTCTTTATTTTGACACCTAAAAATGCAAAAATAAATTCTTAAAAAAATTGCAAGAATTGCTTTATAATAAGCACTCTTATCAATATCAAAAATTCGTTTAGGTATTGTGTGGGTACCTAAAGGTACCTGTTCAACGTAGGCGCAGGGGGTAGAAAGGCTGATCCAAATTTATTGCTGCAACTATACATTCAATGTAGAAGAATTTGAATTTTATAATCGAAGGTTCATAATATAAAACTTCTTGGCTCTTATCCATTTTTTTTTTTTTTTTCATTTTTTTGGAATGAATATATCATTCAATTTGGCAGGTAGGATAGTAAAGATTTCATCGAAAACTTACAGCAGCTTGCCAAACAAACGCTAATAGGAAAAAGAGTACAGGTATGACAGGCATAACATCCACGATTGGGTTGAAAATGGCATAAGCTTCGGGTAATTTGACGAAGAAAAAGCTAGTCGGACAAAGAACAGAATTAAAACAGATACAGGTTAAACTAAGTATATTAGGCATAACAAGCATTTCATTCTTGTGGAGTAGATAATTGGATTTTGATTGAGTTATTTTTCTGAGGGAAAAAGCAAAAGAAAAGGTAGATTCCAAATCCTTTTTTCTTCGGACTTTCCCAAACACAAAATACCCCCTTATATTCGCATTCTCAAATGAGAGTGGAAGAAATTCGACTTTCATATAATATCTTAATAGAATTCCATGTAATGATCAATGCATTTTTTGGATTCTATATTATCTGCATGTCTAGAATCCTAGCAAGAAAATATCCCTCATTTTTTAGGTAATTGAAGTGGGATTGACGATTAATATATAAAAATAATAGTGTTTATTAGTGTTCCATAAAACGAAATAAAATGGGGCGTGGCCAAGTGGTAAGGCAGCGGGTTTTGGTCCCGTTACTCGGAGGTTCGAATCCTTCCGTCCCAGATTTTTTCTGATGAAGCGAAAGATAGAATCGTATTGTGCCCTGCACGACACAAAAGTTTATTAAAGAGAATAATTATCTCTTATGAACTCGTGGATTAGATGCATTTCTAAGCATTTTTTTCCTTCTCAGAAAACAAAAAATCAAGTGTCAAGTCTAGTCAAATTTAATATCTTTATTTTCATGAAAAATTTTTGTCTATCAGGCATATTTAGGATATGCCCCTACTACTCATTACTCATATGTCTTTTGAATTTTGAATATGTGTTTTGAAATTTGAACTTCTTGGATAAACTTTATGCCCCGTATCTATGAAGTGGGAATTCTTACAGGATCCATTTGACACCCAATATGAAAGAAAAGAAGTACCCCCCTATTTCTTTTCCAAAAACTAAAGAACTAAAGTAAGTAAAAAAAAGGGGAAGTATTCTAATTCTATGTTTCATGGCCAGATTAAAGAGTAGGATGCTTTTAGTTTCAGCACAGGCCTTAAAACTTTTGACTAAGATCGGCGCGAGAAAAAAGAAAAAAGCTTCCATTCTACGGATAGGGACTCCTTTTTTCTATTTAGGTATTATCTGATTTGCAAATATCCATTTCTAAATCAATGGAATGTGAGGATTAGAAATAAATTCATATCTTTTACCTAAATTACCTAAAAGAAAGAATGCTATAAATAAAAGCAAAGACCTTAATTTTACTTTACAAAAAAAAATCTCTTTCTTTTGTTATTCGAGTCGAAGAAGTATGAGAATTTTATAACTACCCCAAAAACTACCAATCTTTTCATTGGCATAGCTTATTTGATTAATAGTTAATTGTTTTTGTTACAGAAAAATATATTAATTCATTAAATTAATTCCACTTTTTTTGAGGTTGATAGTTTATTTGTTGGGGAAGAGTCGATCAATCTTATTTCAGGATTGATCATCTTGAGTTCTCTGTTAAGAATGGAAATTCAATAATAATAATAATAAATAAGTCTTAAGCAAACTATTTTATTCCTCTTTTTCGAACTATGTTTCATTCATATGATAGAATATGGGTTTAACTAAATTGTATCTTTGCAGAGTGTTTCCCAATAAATACTTATTTCTTTTATCCATATTTCTCCATAGATAGCAAGTTTTAATTAGTATACAAAAGCAATGACTATTCATGATTCCATCCATATTGGATCAATTCTCGATACCATTTTGCAATGAAATTAGAGGAATGTTATGGTAAAACTTCGTTTAAAACGATGTGGTAGAAAGCAACGTGCGACTTGAAGGACATGATCGATTGTGGATTTTGCTATCCATCATTTTCCATAGTAATGAAAATGCTCTTGGCTCGACATAGTCTGTTCTATTCGTCTCGAACCAAATTTCCGCTGGGTTGTTTGGAAGTAAAGTAAATAGTACACGATGGAGCTCGAGAGGACAGAATTTTTTTTTGATCAAGGGAAAGAATCTAGGGTTAGTGAAAACTAATAAATTAGGCCAACTTTGTCAGTCTATCCTTAATATAGAAATCAAAAGGTGAAAATAGGAAAAAGTCCCATTTTGTAAGATTGGAAAAACTTTTTTGATTAAAAGTCTATCTGAATCAATTGTTCATATTTGATTTCTATAGAAGAGTGAAATGCTTTATCGAAGGAAATAAGAAAAAAGAAAGGGTATGTTGCTACTCTTTTGAAAGAAAAAAGAATAGGAGTTCCCGAAGTAATGTCTAAACCCAAGGATTTCACAAATCAAAGATAAAGGATTCCGGAACAAGTAAACACGATTTTCAACCGTCTCAACAATAGAATTCGATCAGAATAAGGAATGGAATCAAAAATTTGTTCGAGATGAGATAAAGAAAAGAGTTTAGAGACGACTCAAAAAATTTAGAAGGGTTTTTCTTTTGCAATTTCTCAGTCAAAATTAGCCAACTTGAGTCATGAGTATAAATGAAATTTCTTTTCTTTAAGGAAATTAATGCAAGTCATAATACAATTTCTATCCATTTGCATTATAGACAGAAATTGGAATCATTTTCTCGAGCCGTATGAGGAGAAAACCTCCTATACGTTTCTAGGGGGGGGGGGTTGTTTATCTACATCTATCCCAATAAGCTATCTATCGAATCGTTGCAATTGATGTTCGATCTCGAAGAGAAGGAAGAGATCTTCGAAAAGTAGGTTTTTATGATCCGATAAAGAATCAAACTTGTTTAAATGTTCCAGCTATTCTCTATTTCCTTGAAAAGGGTGCTCAACCTACAAGAACAGTTTATGATATTTTAAGGAAGGCGGAATTCTTTAAAGATAAAGAAAGAACTTTAAGTTAAATGAAGAACTAAATGAATAAAAAAGTAGGAGAGGGTCCTTAGTACCCCTTAATTATTTAGACACAATTTGCCACTTTCTTAGTCCTATTTTTTTTTGCTGCATTTATGTCGTGCCAATCCAACAAAAGTCCTTATTTTATTTCCTTTTTGTATCTACTTGCATTGTATTTCCATTGACAAAGGTCTATTGAACATCTAGAATTTGTAGATACAAGGGTCTCTTTATTGTCACTCCATATTAGGTATTTCTGTCTACACTTCGCTCAAATGATGGGGTTACCCCTCTTGCATGTACTCTCATACAAGATCATACAAGATTATTTTATTTCTTTAAATAAAAATTGCAAAAAAAATGACAATTTTGCCATTGTGATTGGGGCTCCTTTTTTTTTACCCTTAGTGAAATTTAACCGGATCTGTTCATTTTTGTATTTGAGTGTTTTTAATGGATGATAAAATCTTTCTTTTGATATCTTGCTAATTAAATGTTTTGACAGGAGCGTCCGGTGTAATTTCATCGATTTTTAGGGATTTCGATCGTATCTAAGAGATCCTATCCGGGTTGCTAACTCAATGGTAGAGTACTCGGCTTTTAAGTGCGACTATGATCTTTTACACATTTGGATGAAGCAACAAATTCGTCCAGACTCTTGGTAGAGTCTAGAAGACCACGACTGATCCTCAAAGGTAATGAATGGAAAAAAAAGCATGTCGTAATAAAATCAATTTTTTTTTTCAAAAAAAAAAATTCTTATTTTTTGGGTCTAGTGAATAAATGGATAGAGCCTGACTCTAATTCTGGTAAAATAAAAAGCAACGAGCTTAACTTCTTAATTGGTTAATTGGAAGGATTCCCCGATCTAATTAGACGTTAAAAATGGATTAGTGCCTGATGCGGGGAAAGGTTGGGTTTTCCTATGAGTGGACCCTTTACTTTTTTTAGAAATCCTAATTATTCTTGATTATGGATTGAAAAGGGATGTTATGAATTGAATGTGTAAAAGAAACAGTATATTGATAAAGAGACTGTATTCCAAAGTCAAAAGAGCGATTGGCTTGCAAAAATAAAAGATTTGTTCTTGTTTGTTTTGTAATTAGAACAAACATAAACTAATTGGATAGAAAAGGAGCAGAAAAAGTTCTATGGATTAGACAGACTCCCTTTCTTTCCAGGGTTTGTATTATGCAACACCTTGTTTTGACCATATTGCACTATGTATCATCATTTGATAAACCGAGAAATGCTTTTTTTCTCTGATTCATTCAAGTAGAAATACAAATGGAAAAATTCGAAGGGTATTCAGAAAAACAGAAATCTCCTCAACACTACTTTGTCTACCCCCTTCTCTTTCAGGAATATATTTATGCATTTGCCCATGATTATAGATTAAATGGTTCCGAACCTGTGGAAATTTTTGGTTGTAATAACAAGAAATTCAGTTCACTACTTGTGAAACGTTTAATTATTCGAATGTATCAGCAGAATTTTTTTATTAATTCGGTTAATCATCCTAACCAAGATCGATTGTTGGATCACCGCAACTATTTTTATTCTGAGTTTTATTCTCAGATTCTATCTGAGGGGGTTGCGATCGTTGTAGAAATCCCACTCTCGCTAGGGCAACTATCTTGTCCGGAAGAAAAAGAAATACCAAAGTTTCAAAATTTACAATCTATTCATTCAATATTTCCCTTTTTAGAAGACAAATTTTTGCATTTACATTATCTATCACATATAGAAATACCCTATCCTATCCATTTAGAAATCCTGGTTCAACTCCTCGAATACCGGATGCAAGATGTTCCGTCTTTGCATTTATTGCGATTCTTTTTCCACTATTATTCGAATTGGAATAGTCTTATTACTTCAATGAAATCAATTTTTCTTTTTTCAAAAGAAAATAAAAGACTATTTCGATTCCTATATAACTCTTATGTATCAGAATATGAATTTTTCTTGTTGTTTCTTCGTAAACAATCTTCTTGCTTACGATTAACATCTTCTGGAACCTTTCTGGAACGAATCATCTTTTCTGGGAAGATGGAACATTTTGGTGTAATGTATCCAGGGTTTTTTCGGAA